AGCATTGAACGAAAGGTGACACACCTATGGGTTCCCTGTTGCAGGTCAACCCTCCTCCACTAGTACCAATAGGCGGCACAAGGGAAGAAGCACTACGTCTAGGAATCAACAATACGAAACCCTTGTTTTCAAATATATCTTTATTCCTTTTCCTTGTTTGGGATCGGGACTCCCAAAAATAATGGTTGGGACAACAAACATCCATCTCGTTCGTACTTTGGATACCCGTGGAACCATTGAAGGCTGTTGAAGTGACTAATTCCTTAAACTCAAAAATAGAAAGAATAATTAAGGGGCGTTGAGGACAAAGAAATTGCTGGAGTTATCTTTTTATCTAGTACCAACGTGCTTGATGTTAAGAAAAGATCTTTTGCAGGAAGGTTGGCTAGAGATTTCTTGTAAAAACACTAGCCCCGCTTAGTTCATAATGAAAAAATTTCAATCTTTTTTCATTCTTAATTCTATAGTATAATTTTCATTATGCACATAAGGGAGGAGCCGTATGAGATGAAAATTTCACGTACGGTTTTGGAACGGAGATTCTTTTAATCGAATGACGACCGTAACGGATGTCGGCTCAATCCGAAGGAAATTATGCGGAAGCTTTACAGAATTATTATGAAGCTATGCGACTGGAAATTGATCCCTATGATCGAAGTTATATACTCTATAACATAGGCCTTATTCACACAAGTAATGGAGAACATACGAAAGCTTTGGAATATTATTTTCGAGCCCTAGAACGAAACCCGTTCTTACCACAAGCTTTTAATAATATGGCCGTGATCTGTCATTACGTGCGACTATCTCCACTATAGAAAGAAAAATAAAGGGAAAATACGCTAGTAAATACTAGAAAAAACGAAAAATACGGGCTTTCTACATATGTATCGTACCAAATACGATTTTTATTAGCTGTAGCAAAGAAATAAACTTTATAGAAGCCAAAATATGAAGAACTAAAATGCCTAGATACTTTTTGATTCTATGGATAAAAGATTTAATTGATAGAGAAAGCGCCGTAAAGATCAATTAGCGAAATTTTTGGCCGATACAATAATAACTGCTTACTTTTACTTATCCAGAATATGAGATAAAAATTAGGAATCAATTTATGTAATAGAGTTGATCCCCTACGGTATTGAGCAGCGGTGTAGCATCAAATCCCAAAGATAGTAAGTCTTTCTTATTCTGAAAGTCTTTTTCAACAATTCTATATCTTCAAAGATTGTATCTAAAATATAGAAATGTAGAGATTATAAATACAATATTTATTTATATATGATATGATATATGAAACCGGGATAGTTACCTTTAAGAAAAAAGGTAGAATGCCTCTGCTTTATTCTTCTGGCTTTATTCTTCTGAAGGTGGGAGAAAAGATAAAACTAATTCTTTTTTTTATTTAAATAAAAAAAAAAAGAAAGTTTGAAACTTTTGTAATTAACCTCTTTTGGTTAGCTCGAAAAACCTAAAAACGGAACGGCAAAAGAAAAAATTGACTGTCGATGAGCGAGCCGTATGAGATAGGAAACTCTCAAGTACGGTTCTAAGGGAAGGAAGTTACCCTCCTATTCCGCCCGTGGAGAACAGGCCATTCGGCAGGGCGATTCTGAAATTGCGGAGGCTTGGTTCGATCAAGCCGCTGAGTATTGGAAACAAGCTATAGCACTTACTCCTGGAAATTATATTGAAGCACAGAATTGGTTGAAGATCACAAGGCGTTTTGAATAAGAATACTTTAAAAGAATACTTTAATTCTTTTTTATTTAGAATTTGTTCTAAATTTTCATTTTCTATTTAGTAGAATTAGTTAAGTTATTAGAATTCGATTCAGTGTTTATTGTACCTATCAGTCAACTAAAACGGATCATTTTTGGGAAGAACCAATCAAAGAATTTCATCATATCCTTTCTAATATCTTTTTAAAGATTGTTCTATTTCGTCTCTTATTTCCTAAGATAAACGATACACAGATAGAGTAGAGAATCTATATATTTGATTTTCTGCTACTAAAATAAAATGAATAAAAGAAACTTTCGAATGAAATGAATAGATACCAGGTTGTTTCTTAGGAATGAATAATGGGAATGAATAATGGCTCTTTACGTGATTGTGAATCTAATTGGAAGAGAATAATCAATCTATTTTATGTAAGACATAAAAGAGCTTCTTCTAGAAACTTATAATTGAGATATGAATACACTAGATTGCACAAAAATAAGGTTTTTGCGCCAATTAAAAGACCATAAAAGGTTTTGAGAGGGTTAAAAAAGGTCCGTTGAGCGCCTCCTGGCTATGTCATAATAGATCCGAACACTTGCCCCGGATCGACTTCCATATCATAATTGCTCTAGTAAATAACTAAAGTTAAAGTAGATAGATGGGAGATAGAAGAGAAAAAAACTCATTTTAAGCATCTTTCATAGGTTCTTACTTTACTCTTGGCAGGTTTCTTTGTATGTGTTGTCCGGAAAGAGGAGGACTCAATGATTATTCG